CCACCAATTCTTTCTAGGCGAGCCTCTCGGTCTGTCATTATACCTCTAGAAGTAGAAAGAATTACAATCCCCATACCACCTAAAATTCTAGGAATTCGTTGATAGTTAGAATAGATTCGTAGACCAGGTCGACTGATCCGTTTTAAATTTAAAATAGTTCTATATGTTCCTTTCCTATTCCTTCTATGTCGCAGGGTTAAAACCAAAAAATATTTGTTGCTTTCCTGATGTTTCCTCACGTTTTCGATAAAACCTTCCCGTAAAAGTATTTTAACAATGTTTTCGGTGATATTAGTAGATGCTATTCGAACCGTTACTTTTCTATCCATGTCGACATTTCGTATAGAGGTTATTATGTCAGCAATAGTGTCCCTGCCCATGATGAACTAAAATTATTGGTGCCTGCTAATTTTGATATAATCAACATGCTCTTTTTTATTTTTTTATTTATGAATTCTATTAAATATTAAATTAAAGGTATATGCGTGAAACACAATCTACTAATTAATCTATTTCATTCGCTTACTATAACTATATCATGGTCTCGTCTTATAATACCTCAGGGGCTAAGGAAACTATTTTAGTAAAATTTAACTGTCTCAATTCCCGGACGATCGCACCAAAAATTCGAGTTCCTTTTGGGTTTCCTTCTTGATCAATAATAACTGCAGCATTGTCATCATATCGTATTATCATACCGTTGTCACGTTTGAGTTCTTTACAGGTACGTACAATTACAGCTCTGATTACTTCTGATCTTTCTAGAGGCATATTTGGTACTACTTCTTTGATCACAGCAACAATAACGTCACCAATATGAGCGTATCGGCGATTACTAGTTCCTATGATTCGAATACACATCAATTCTCGGGCCCCGCTGTTGTCCGCTACATTCAAATGGGTCTGGGGTTGAATCATATCATTTTTTTATTCGATTTTTCAATGCAAAGAACGAAGGAAAAAAAAAAGAAATATTGTTTGTCCAAAATCAAAAAAAGAAACCTGCAATTTTTTTTCATCCCAAAGACCTCTTTTTCTTTTATTCCTATCCCGAAATAATGAATTGAGTTCGTATAGGCATTTTGGACGCCGCTATTGAAATAGCTTTTCTAGCTATATTTTCTGCTACTCCGCCCATTTCATAAAGTATTCTACCTGGTTTAACGACAGCTACCCAATATTCGGGGGATCCTTTCCCCGAACCCATACGTGTTTCCGTAGGTCTTACTGTAACTGGTTTGTCTGGAAATATACGTACCCATATTTTTCCACCACGGCGTACGTTTCGTGTCATTGCTCGTCGCCCCGCTTCTATTTGTCTAGATGTGATCCAAGCAGGTTCAAGTGCTTGAAGAGCGTATCTACCGAAACAAATACGATTACCTCGATAAGATATTCCCTTCATTCTTCCTCTATGTTGTTTACGGAATCTGGTTCTTTTGGGGTTATAGTGGATGGGTCTTTTTAAAATTCCATCTCTACTCCAGAACCGGACATGAGAGTTTCTTCTCATCCAGCTCCTCGCGAATGAAATGATTCAAAAAAATTTAGTTAAGATAAAATTCAATTTTTTTGAATAATACACTGAATCGTGGGATTCTTTGATATTTCATCTAATTTTCATCTAATCTATTTCTATTAGAAATTTTTATATCTTGTTTATATATAGCTTTTGGATATATAGCTAAACATATATTTCTAGATAATGTAATTTTTTATTTATAATTTTTTTATAATATAATAATATATAAGGCTATAACGAATCTTTATTTTGTTTTGTCTTTATCATATCGGATCGCTCAAAAAATAGAGCAATTCGGTAAAATAAAGCTTTCGCGGGCGAACATTTACTCTTTCAATATCTATTTCAATTGTAAGGTTAGCCCACGATCTTTCAGAACAAATGAATTGATACCTGGTTTGTTCCGCCATCCCACTCAATGAATCATTAGGATTCGTTTTTAATAGAATCTTCTGTATTCACAGGTTTCCGTCGTTCCCATCGCTTCTCAATTAATGGTTAGGTCTGAATTATACAATGGAGCTCCTGTTCTTGAGTCAATCTTCTCAGTCTTTATTGGCTCTAGGCTCTTGATTTTTTTTTCTATGAACATATTCATTTAATTCGGGAGGAATTAGTTTGATGCTTTATTACATTGCTTTTTATGAAATGATTCATAGACCTTACATATTATATTGGAATCATATATCATTGGCGTTCTTTTTATCTCTTTCTCTCACCCTTCTTCCATTTATCCACATCATTCTAGATTTCGCTTCCCAAACTCATAATCAGATTGGTTTGGTTTTTTTTTGTGTTTATGCAAAAAAGATTTCAGTTGCTACAATGATATGACCAATATATCATATCTTGACTGGTTGTTTAGATCTAGATAATGTGAAGCGATGAGTTGGTTATTAATTCTGTAATTTTGAGTTCATACTATGTATGGGCCGGTCCATTTTTTGTTTTGAACCCTAATCCTACAAAAAACCAACG